TTTTATGTACAGTAGTGGGGAATTATGGGACAAAAAATAAATCCGCTTGGTTTCAGACTTGGTACAACTCAAAGTCATGATTCTATTTGGTTTGCACAACCAACAAAATATTCTGAGAATATACAAGAAGATAAAAAAATACGAGATTGGATAAAAAATTATATACAAAAAAATAGAAGAATATCCTCGGGTGTCGAGGGAATTGGAGAGATAAAGATTCAAAAAAGAATCGATCTGATTCAAGTCATAATATATATGGGATTTCCAAAGTTATTAATAGAGGGTAAGCCTCAAAAAATCGAAGAATTACAGACGAATATGCACAAAAAACTGAATTGTGTAAATAGAAAACTAAACATTGCTATTGTAAAAGTTACAAATGCTTATAAACACCCTAATATTCTTGCAGAATTTATAGCTGGACAATTAAAGAATAGAGTTTCATTTCGTAAAGCAATGAAAAAAGCTATTGAATTAACTGAACAAGCAGGTACAAAAGGAGTTCAAGTACAGATTGCAGGACGTATTGATGGAAAAGAAATTGCACGTGTCGAATGGATTAGAGAAGGTAGGGTTCCTCTACAAACCATTCGAGCTAAAATTGAATATTGTTGTTATACAGTTCGAACTATTTATGGAGTTTTAGGGATAAAAGTTTGGATATTTTCTAAATAAATAAAAAGATGTTCTTCTTTCTATTAAATAATTCAATATCCTATTTTGATTTTCTAGAAAACAAAAAAGAAAAAATTACTCGATTTTGATTCTCCAAAATTTATCTATTTTATAAGATTGAATCGACTAAAAAAATAAATTAATAATTTTATATAGTATTGCCATGCTTAGTGTGTGACTCGTTAGTTTTTTAGAATGATTCAAAAAAATAAAGACACCGATTAATAGTATCAATTCATTTAAAAAGAACTAATAACCAACACATCACTTCGGATTATCTAGATCTAAAGAATTAGTCAAAAGAAAAAAGATTGAATAAAAAAATATTATAGCAACTGAAAAATTGTGAAACATAAAATAAAAAAAAGATTATTTAGTTGTAAAGCAATAAAAATATATAGATAAATGAAAAGGTGAAAGAAAGAGATTAAAATCTATCAATGATATAGAATTCGAATATGTAAAGGTCTATGGGTCATCTCAGAAAAGATAGTGTATTAAAGCATAAAAAAAAAAAAAAAAGAATATTATATATATTATCTATTTGTAATGTAAATAAATTAAGAGCTCTGAATCAAGAAAAACTGAGAATATTGATTCACGAAAAAAGAAATGAATGAATATTCTAAAAAAATTTTATTAATTTTTAGCTATGAGAAAGGCTCCATTGTCGAATTAAAACCTAACCATGAATCGAGAGGCGATGGGAACGACGAAACCTGCAAATACTTAAGACTTAATATTTTCTTAAAAAAATATTAAAGAAAACAAATCTTAATGATTTATTAGGTGGGATGGCGGAAGAAACCTAAAAGCAATCCATTTTTTAGGAGTTGTGCCCTACATTACATCTTAATTTGAGAATAAAAGAGTAAATATTCGCCCGCGAGAATTTTTCTTTTATTGAATTTTTTTATCTTTTTGCCAATTCTAAGAATCGATATTGAAAACAAGATCTAAAAATTTCGAAGATTTTATGAAATCTCAAAAAATACCGAGATTTCGTTATTTACTAAACATATGAATATTTTTATTATTTTATCGATTAGATAGAATCTATATCTATATAGATATAGATATTTGAATTACTTCATTCGCGAGGAGCCGTATGAGGTGAAAATCTCATGTACGGTTCTGTAATAAAGATGGAATTAAAAAACAAACATCAATTATAACCCCCAAAGAACCAGATTTCGTAAACAACATAGAGGAAGAATGAAGGGAATATCCTATCGAGGTAATCATATTTGCTTCGGAAGATATGCTCTTCAGGCACTTGAGCCAGCTTGGATAACATCTAGACAAATAGAAGCGGGACGGCGGGCAATGTCAAGAAATGTTCGCCGAGGTGGACAAATATGGGTACGTATTTTTCCAGACAAACCGGTTACAGTAAGACCTACTGAAACACGTATGGGTTCAGGAAAAGGATTTCCCGAATATTGGGTAGCTGTTGTTAAACCTGGGAAAATACTTTATGAAATGGGTGGAGTACCAGAAAATATAGCAAGAAAGGCTATTTCAATAGCATCATCCAAAATGCCGATACGAACTCAATTCATTATTTCAGGATAATAAAAGAGAACCAAAGGAAATAGGTCTTTAGAATGAAAAGAAAAAAGGCAATTATAGGTTCCTTTTTTTTTTGAACACAAAATATTTTTACTTCCTTTTTTAGTTTTTTAGATTGAAATAATAAAAAAATGATATGATTCAACCTCAAACTCATTTGAATGTAGCGGATAACAGCGGAGCACGTGAACTGATGTGTATTCGAATCCTAGGAGCTAGTAATCGACGATATGCTTATATTGGCGACATTGTT